ATAATAATTTTTTATTATTTAATAAAAAAAAATTAAAAATGGTTTATATATATATTAAATTATTAATGTATATAAATATATATATATATATTAAATATTTAATAAATTATATATTTATAATATATTAATATATAATTTAATAAATTATATTAATTAATAATAAATTATTTATTTAAATGATTATAAATTGATTTATATTTATATTAATTTTTAATAATTAATATTAAATAAAAAAAAATAAAGAAAATATTAAATTTTTAATAATTTCTATTAAATTTTATATATATAAAAAAAAAAAAAAAAACTATATTAAAAAATTAATATATTAAATAAATTTTCATAGTTTAATAATTTTATTTTAAATTTATTTTGCATATAAATTTTAGTGTTAATTTTTGTTTATTTTAATAATAAATAAAATTTTTAGTAGTAATTAATATTAAAAATTTAAGAAATTAAGATTTAGTAATATTTTAATTAATAACAAATTTTGTGCCAGCAGTTGCGGTTATACAAAAATTAAATTAAATTTTATTAGTTATTATAAAATAATATAAATTATATCAATTAAATATTTAATTATTAAGTGAAATTTTAATTAAATTAAAATTGATTTTTATTTTATGATTTAATAAATTTTAAATATAAACTAGGATTAGATACCCTATTATTAAAAAATTAAATTAAAATACTAAAATAGTATATAATAATTTATTGAAACTTAAATAATTTGGCGGTATTTTAGTTCATTTAGAGGAATCTGTTTATTAATTGATAATCCACGAATAATTTTACTTAATTTATTATTTTGTATATCGTTGTTATAAAAATATTTTTAAATAATTAATAATATTTAAAAATTTTTAAAAAAAATTAAATCAGATCAAGATGCAGATTATAATTAAGAATATAATGGATTACAATAAATTTATTTATTTATTAATATTAATTTGTAATAATTAATTGAGGGTGGATTTAAATGTAATTTTATTTAATTTATTAAAATGATTAAAAATTAAGATATGTACATATTGCCCGTCGCTTTCATAAATAAATTGGAATAAGTCGTAACAAAGTAGAGGTACTGGAAAGTGTTTCTAGAAATATCAAATTAGATCTTGAATAAGTATTTCATTTACATTGAAATTATATTAATTAATATTAATTAATTTGAAGGGGAAAAATTAATAAATTAAAAATAATAAAAGTAATTTTAATATTAGAATGGGGGTTTTAGTATTAATAAAGAAAAAATTATGAGATTTATAGTTTAATAGTATTGTAAAAGAAATTTTAAATATTTTTGAAAATGAATTTATTTAAAAGTAAATTTTAATTATTGTATCTTGTGTATCAGAGTTTATTAAATATATATATTTAGTTAAATTATTTCTCGAATTTAAAAGAGATAATTAATTATAAAAGTTATTGTTGCATAAATATTTTTAATAATTAATTTGCAATGAAATGTTAATCGTTTTTGAATATATCTAGTTTTTTTAGAAAAAAATTTAATTTTATTTTTTTTTTATAAAAAATTAATTAATTAATTTTTTATAAAAAAAAAAAAATATTTTAAGGGATAAGCTTTAAATTAAATTTTTATAATAAATTAATAAAATTTAATTAAAATTTTTAAAATTTATATTGTTTATAATTTTTAATTTATTTATAAATAATTTTAATTTAATTAAAATTTTTTAATAATTTAATTTTTTATAAAAAAATATTTTATAATAATTTAAAATTAATTATAATGATAAAATTAGTATTTATTTATTATTTTAAAATAATATTGATTTATTTTTAAAATAAATTTAAGGAATTCGGCAAAATTTTATATTCACTTGTTTATCAAAAACATGTCTTTTTGAAAATAATTTAAAGTCTAATCTGCCCACTGATATAATTATTAAAGGGCTGCAGTATATTGACTGTACAAAGGTAGCATAATCAATAGTCTCTTAATTGGTGACTTGTATGAAAGATTGGATGAAATATAAACTGTCTCAATTTTAATTAAATAAATTAATTTTTTGATTAAAAAGTCAAAATATATTTAAAAGACGAGAAGACCCTATAGAGTTTAATAAATAAATTTATTAAAATTATATATAAATATAAAAATTAAAATAGGTTTTTTTATTTTGTTGGGGTGATAAAAAAATAAGAATAACTTTTTTTTATTTTAAACATTAATAAATGAATAAATGATCCAAAATTATTTTGATTATAAGAAAAAATTACCTTAGGGATAACAGCGTAATTTTTTTTTTTAGTTCAAATAATAAAAAAAGTTTGCGACCTCGATGTTGGATTAAGATAAAATTTATATGCAAAAGTATAAAATTTTGATCTGTTCGATCATTAAAATCTTACATGATCTGAGTTCAAACCGGTGTGAGCCAGGTTGGTTTCTATCTTTAAATTAATAAAATATTTTAGTACGAAAGGAATAAATATTTAAATTAAATTTATTTAAAAAGAATTTTATTAATAATATTATAAATTAAATAAATATATATATATATATATATATATATATATATATAGCTATTTTGGCAGAAAAGTGTAATGATTTTAGAAATCATAAATGTATAATAATATAATTTATATAGGTAGTAAATGATAAAAATTGATATGATTTTAATTTTTTTAGGCTTATTAATTTTAGTTTTAGGTGTATTAATTGGAGTAGCTTTTTTAACTTTATTAGAACGTAAAGTTTTAGGTTATATTCAAATTCGTAAAGGTCCAAATAAAGTTGGTATATTAGGAATTTTACAACCTTTTTCAGATGCTATTAAATTATTTACTAAAGAACAAACTTATCCTATATTTTCAAATTATTTATCTTATTATTTTTCTCCTGTAGTAAGATTTATTTTATCTTTAATAATTTGGATAATAATCCCTTATTATTTTAATTTTATTAGTTTTAATTTGGGTATTTTATTTTTTTTATGTTGTACTAGATTAGGGGTATATACAGTAATAATTGCTGGTTGATCATCAAATTCAAATTATTCTTTATTAGGGGGATTACGAGCTGTTGCTCAAACTATTTCTTATGAAGTTAGATTAGCATTAATTTTAATATCAAGAATTATTATAATTATAGATTTTAATTTAATAAATTTTAATAATTATCAAAATTTAGTTTGGTTTTTTTTTTTTATATTTCCTTTAAGAATATGTTGATTTTCATCAAGATTAGCGGAAACTAATCGAACTCCATTTGATTTTGCTGAAGGAGAAAGAGAATTAGTTTCTGGATTTAATATTGAATATAGAAGAGGTGGATTTGCTTTAATTTTTTTGGCTGAATATTCGAGAATTTTATTTATAAGATTATTATTTGTATTATTATATATAGGCGGTTATTCATTAGATTTTTTTTTTTATTTAAAGTTAAGATTAATTTCTTTTTTATTTATTTGAGTTCGAGGTACTTTACCTCGTTATCGTTATGATAAATTAATATATTTAGCTTGAAAAATTTATTTACCAGTTTCTTTAAATTTTTTAATATTTTATTTAGGGTTAAAAATTATTTTTTTTTAAAAAAAATAATTTTTTTAGTATAAATTAATAGAATTTTTTATTCTTTCTTAAGTTTTCAAAACAAATGCTTATATCAAGCTCATTAATTAATTAAAAATTAGTTTATCTCAATAAATTCTAATTAAAGGATTGATAATGTAATAAGAAAAATAAAGGATTGTTAATATTTGTCCTGTAATGATATAAGGATCTTCTACAGGTCGAGCTCCAATTCATGTTAATAATATAATTGTTGTTACTATTATTCAAAATAAAATTTTATTTAAGGGGTAAAATTGAATTCCTTGAATTTTTTTAAAAAAAGTTATTGGTAAAATAATTAAAATTAAAATTGATGAGATTAGAGCAATTACTCCTCCAAGTTTATTTGGAATTGATCGTAAAATAGCATATGCAAATAAGAAATATCATTCTGGTTGAATATGAATAGGGGTAACTAATGGGTTAGCAGGAGTAAAATTATCTGGATCCCCTAGTAAATAGGGATTAGTTAAGGTTAATATAACTAATAAGAAAATAATTATAATAAATCCAATTATATCTTTATAAATAAAAAAAGGGTGAAAAGGAATTTTATCTAAGTTTCTATTAATTCCTAATGGGTTATTAGATCCTGTTTGATGTAAAAATAATAAATGAATTATTGTTATTATTATAATAATAAAAGGTAAGATAAAATGAAAAGTATAAAATCGAGTTAAAGTAGCATTATCAATAGCAAATCCACCCCAAATTCAATTTACTAAATCAGTTCCTAAATATGGAATAGCTGATAGAAGATTAGTAATTACAGTAGCTCCTCAAAAAGATATTTGTCCTCATGGTAAAACATATCCTATGAAAGCTGTTGCTATAAGAAGAAATAAAATAATTACTCCAATTATTCATGTATATTTTAAATTAAAAGATTCATAATAAATTCCTCGTCCAATATGAATATAAATATTAATAAAAAAAAAAGATGCTCCATTTGCATGTAAAGTTCGAATTAATCATCCATAATTAACATTTCGACAAATGTAATTTACACTATAAAAAGCTAATTCAATATTAGCTGTATAATATATTGTTAAAAATAATCCTGTAATAATTTGAATTATTAAACATATTGCTAATAATGACCCAAAATTTCATAAAGATGAAATATTTGAGGGTGTGGGTAAATCAATTAATGAATTATTAATAATTTTTATAATAGGGTGAGTTTTTCGTATAGGTTTAAATATATTTATCATTAGTTATAAGAAGATCGTAATGGACCATAAAAAATATTTGTAATTTTTACTACTGCAATTAGAGTAATAAATAAATAAATAATTATTATTATTATTATTAAAAATGTTTGATTATTGTATAATTTAGATAAATTGATTTTATTTTCATTATTAAAAAATAAAAATATATTAAATAAATTCTTTATTTCTATATTATTAATATTAAAATTTATTCAATTTAAATTATTTATCGATATTAATGCAATTATTATTGTTATTAAAATTATAAAAAAAAATGTTATTTTTATATTAAATGAAATTTTAAATATTTCATTTGAAGCAATTCTAGTAACATAAATAAATAAAACTAATAGTCCTCCTAAAAAAGTTAAAAATAAAATATATGAGAATCAATAAGATGGTAATATAATTCTTGAGATTAAGCAAATTAATATAGTTTGAATTAAAATTATTAATCCTATAGATAATGGATGATATAAAAATAATATTATAAAAGAAAAAATGATAATTATTAAAGAAAAAATTGTTTTTATAATTTCAAAGAATAGTTTAATAAAAATAATAATTTTGGAGATTATTGATAAAGAAAAATCTTTTTCTTTGATGTTTTTAAAAAATAATTTTTATTTTTGATTTACAAGACCAATGTTTTAATTTTAAACTATAAAAACATATTGAACTAATGACAATTATTATTATAAATATATGAGCTATAATTATTATTATATTTATTATTGGTAATATAATTTTTGTTTCAAAACATAAACATTTATTAATTGTTTTATTAAGATTAGAGTTTATTGTTTTAATAATTTTTTATTTTTTATTAATAATAATTAGATCTATTGAGTATGATATATATATATTAATGGTTTTTTTAGTATTTTCTGTATGTGAAGGTGCTTTAGGATTATCAATTTTAGTTTGTATAATTCGTACTCATGGAAATGATTATTTTCAAAGTTTTAATTTATTATAAAATGATAAAATTTTTTTTTATATTAATTTTTATAATTCCTTTATGTTTTAATTTAAATATATATTGAATGGTTCAAATATTATTATTTTTAATAATATTTATATTTATAAATTTAATATTAAGAATTGAAAATTTTTGTAATTTAAGATATATATATTCTTGTGATATTTTATCTTATGGTTTAATTTTATTGAGAATTTGAATTTGTATTTTAATAATAATAGCTAGAGAAAATTTATTAAAAAAAAATTATTATGTTAATTTTTTTTTATTTAATTTAATTTTTTTATTAATTATATTATATTTAACTTTTAGAGTTATAAATTTATTTATATTTTATTTATTTTTTGAGGGAAGCTTAATTCCAACTTTAATATTAATTATTGGTTGAGGATATCAGCCTGAACGTATTCAATCTGGTATATATTTATTATTTTATACTTTAGTTCTTTCTTTACCTTTATTGTTAGGGATTTTTTATATTTTTAATGAGTTAAATTATATTATAATTTATTTTTTAAAATTTTTTAATTTTGAATTATATTTATTATATTTTTCAATAATTATAGCTTTTTTAGTAAAAATACCAATATATTTTGTTCATTTATGATTACCAAAAGCTCATGTTGAAGCACCAGTTTCAGGATCAATAATTTTAGCTGGTATTATATTAAAGTTAGGAGGTTATGGATTAGTTCGGATTATGATTTTATTTCAGGAAATAGGATTAAAATATAATATTATTTGAATTAGAATTAGTTTAGTAGGAGGATTTTATATTAGTTTAAAATGTTTTTGTCAAGTTGATATTAAATCTTTAATTGCTTATTCTTCTGTTGCTCATATAAGTATAGTTATTGGGGGAATTATAACTATAAATTATTGAGGATTTATTGGTTCTTATATTTTAATAATTGGTCATGGTTTATGTTCTTCAGGAATATTTTGTTTAGCTAATATTAATTATGAACGACTTCATAGTCGAAGTTTATTTATTAATAAGGGTATAATAAATTTTATACCTTCAATAAGTTTATGATGATTTTTAATTATATCTTCTAATATAGCAGCTCCTCCTTCTTTAAATTTGATAGGAGAAATTAGATTAATTAATAGATTATTAAGATGATCATGAATTTCAATATTTATATTAATATTAATTTCTTTTTTTAGAGCTGGTTATAGATTATATTTATATTCATATGTTCAACATGGTAAATATTATTCTGGAATTTATAGATTTTATACTGGTTTATCTCGAGAATATTTATTATTGATATTACATTGATTTCCTTTAAATATTTTAATTTTAAAGATTGATTATATAATAATTTGATTTTAAACTTAAATAATTTAAATAAAATATTGATTTGTGGAGTCAAAAATATGATTTTTATCATTTTAGGTCATTCAAAAGTATTCAATTTGTTTTGTTAGATTTTTTTTTTTATTTTTAATAAGTTTATTAAATTTTTTTATAATAATTTATTTTATTATAAATAATATAGTTATTTTTTTAGAGTGGGAATTAATTTCTTTTAGATCAATGAGAGTTGTAATAAGAATTTTATTAGATTGAATATCATTATTATTTATAATATTTGTATTGTTAATTTCTTCAGTAGTTATTTATTATAGAAAAAGATATATAAGTTCAGAATTAAATTTAAATCGTTTTATTATTTTAGTTTTATTATTTGTATTTTCAATAATTTTATTAATTATTAGTCCAAATATTATTAGAATTTTATTAGGTTGAGATGGTTTAGGATTAGTTTCTTATTGTTTAGTAATTTATTATCAAAATATTAAATCTTATAATGCAGGAATATTAACAGCTTTATCTAATCGAATTGGTGATGTTTTTATTTTAATAGTTATTTCATGAATAATAAATTATGGAAGATGAAATTATTTATTTTATTTAAGTTTTATAAAAAATGATTATAATATATTTATGGTTAGAAGAATAATTATTATAGCTGCTATAACTAAAAGAGCTCAAATTCCTTTTAGTTCTTGATTACCAGCTGCTATAGCAGCTCCTACTCCAGTTTCTGCTTTAGTTCATTCTTCTACATTAGTCACTGCTGGAGTATATTTATTAATTCGTTTTAATTTATTATTAATTGATATAGTATTTATAAAAATTTTAATATTATTATCAGGTTTAACAATATTTATAGCAGGAATTAGAGCAAATTATGAGTTTGATTTAAAAAAAATTATTGCTTTATCTACTTTAAGACAATTAGGATTAATAATAAGAATTTTAAGAATAGGAATACCTGATTTAGCTTTTTTTCATTTATTAACTCATGCTATATTTAAAGCTTTATTATTTATATGTGCTGGTGTAATTATTCATATAATAATAGATATTCAAGATATTCGATTTATAGGGGGAATTAGAAATTTTATTCCTTTAACAGCTTTATGTATAAATATTTCAAATATAGCTTTATGTGGAATTCCTTTTTTAGCAGGATTTTATTCAAAAGATTTAATTTTAGAAATAGTAAGTTTAAGAAATTTAAATTTTTTTATTTTTTTATTATATTATATTTCCACAGGTTTAACTATATTTTATAGTTTTCGTTTAATAATATATTTAATAATTAATAATTTTAATTTGTTATCAATTTATAATTTATATGATGAGGATTTTATTATATTAAGGAGAATATTTATTTTATTATTTATAAGAATTATTAGAGGAAGATTTTTAATATGAATAATTTTTCCTTATCCTTATATAATTTATTTACCTATGAATTTAAAATTATTAGTTATTTATGTAAGAATTATAGGAATAATTATAGGATTTTTAATTAGAAATATAAATATTTATTCAATAAATAAGTTTATACATATATATGAAATTAGAAATTTTCTATGTTTAATATGATTTATACCAAATTTATCTACTTATGGATTAAATTATTATTTTTTAAATTTTAGTCAAATTTTATTAAAAAATATTGATATAGGTTGAAGAGAAATATATAGAGGTCAAGGATTATTTATAATTATAAAAAAATATTCTATTTTTTATAATTTTTTTCAAATAAATAATTATAAAATTTATTTATTTAGATTTATTTTATGAATGTTAATTTTTATTATATTAATAATTTTATTATATTTAAATAGCTTATAATATAAGAGCATAATATTGAAGATATTAAGGAGATTAATTAAATCTTTAAATAGATATTTATAAAAAATAAATTTTTTTATTTTTACAATGAAAATGTAATGTTTTAATAAACTATATAAATTAAGAAATATTAATGGAATTAAACCACTAAAAATTAAGTTAGCAGCTTAATTTTAAATTTATATTTCAGTATGTATTTAATTGGAATAATTTTATTCAATAATATCATTAACAGTGATATACCTCTATTTTGGTTTCAATTAATAAATAAGGAGTAATAAACTCTATCTTTTAAGTCGAAATTAAATGCATAATTGCTTCTTATTTAAGATAAATTAATAAATTAATATTTTTTGAATGCAAATCAAATGTTTTTAATAAACTATAATCCTAATTTTTTTTATTAATTAGTTCAATTAAGTATATTTTGATTTCATTCATGAAATAATCCTAATAATAAAATTATAATAAAAAAAAATCTAATTTTAGATCAAATAATTAAATTTGTTAATTTAAATAAATTAATAATAGGAAAAATTAAAGCAATTTCTACATCAAAAATTAAAAAAATTACAGTAATTAAAAAAAAATGTAATGAAAAAGGAATTCGAGCAAAAGATTTAGGGTCAAAACCACATTCAAAAGGAGAACATTTTTCACGATCATGGAATGATTTTTTTGATAAAATAATTGAAATAAATATTATAATATTAGAAATAATTATGATAATAATAGTTATATATATAATTAATAAAATTATTTATATTAATTTTTATTAAACTTTTTGATTGGAAATCAAATATACTAAATATATTATATAAATAATTAGTTTCCTCATCAATAAATAGAAATATAAAGGAATAATCATACTACATCTACAAAGTGTCAATATCAAGCAGCTGCTTCAAACCCAAAATGATGATTATTAGAAAAATGGTTATTAATATGACGAATTAAACAAATTAATAAAAATATTGTTCCAATTATTACATGTAATCCATGGAATCCTGTAGCCATAAAAAAAGTTGATCCATAAATTCTATCTGCAATAGTAAATGGAGCTTCTAAATATTCATAAGCTTGTAAAATAGTAAAATAAATTCCTAATATAATTGTAAAAAAAAGTCCTTGAGTTATTTGAGTATAATTATTTATTATAATAGCATGATGAGCTCATGTAACCGTAATTCCTGATGTAATTAAAATAATAGTATTTAATAAAGGAATTTGAAATGGATTAAATGGAGTAATTCTTGAAGGTGGTCATATAGCTCCAATTTCAATATTAGGGGATAAACTTCTATGAAAAAAAGCTCAAAAAAATGAAATAAAAAAAAAAATTTCTGAAATAATAAATAAAATTATTCCTCATCGTAATCCTTTTATAACTAAAATAGTATGTTTTCCTTGAAATGTACCTTCACGACAAATATCTCGTCATCATTGATATATAGTTAAAATTACAATAATATAACCAAGAATTAATAAATTTATATTAAAATTATGAAATCATTTTACTATTCCTGTTACTAAAGTTAAAACTCCAATAGCTCCTGTTAAAGGTCAAGGGCTATAATCAACTAAGTGATATGGGTGATTAAAATTATTTTTCATTAGTTAATTAATTTACTTCTCTAGAATATAAAGTTCTTAAAATAGCAATGACATAAGATTGAATAATTGCAACTGCTGATTCTAAAATTAATAATAAAATTTGAATAATAATTAAAAAAATAATAAAATATAAAGGAAGATTTGTTCCTGTTCTACTTAATAGAGTTATTAATAAATGTCCTGCAATTATATTAGCTGTTAAACGTACAGCTAAAGTTCCTGGACGAATAATATTACTAATAGTTTCAATTAAAACTATAAAAGGTATAAGAATAGTAGGAGTTCCTTGAGGAATTATATGAATAAATATATGTTGGGTATTATTAATTCAACCAAAAAATATAAATCTTAATCATAAAGGTAAAGAAATTGATAAGGATAAAGTTAAATGACTAGTTCTAGTAAAAATATAAGGAAATAAACCTAAAAAATTATTAAATAAAATAAAAGTAAATATTGAAATAAAAATAAAAGTTGATCCATTAGAGTTATTATTTAGTAGTATTTTAAATTCTTTATGAAGTTTATTTAAAATAAAATTTCAAAAAAAAAAAAATCGATTAGGAGTAAATCAAAAAGAATAAGGAATAAATATTAATCCAATAAAAGTTCTTAATCAATTTAAAGGTAAAAATAATAAATTAGTTGTAGGGTCAAAAATTGAAAATAAATTAGTTATCATTTTCAAAAAAAATTTTTATTTTTTTTTATAAAAAAAGTATTATTTTTATTATTTTTAATAAAAATATAATAATTTATAATATTAAAAATAATAAAAATTATAATAAAAAAAAATAAAGAAAAAATTCAATTAATTGGTATTATTTGAGGAATAAAAGAATATTATTTTAATATAATAATTTAAATTTGACATATTTATGTTATGAATTAACTAATTCTTTTTATCATTAGAAGTAAATGCTAATTTACTATAAAATGGTTTAAGAGACCAGTACTTGCTTTCAGTCATCTAATGATGAATAATTATTAATTCAATTAATAAAATTTTTAATTGAAATTCTTTCAATTACAATTGGTATAAAACTATGATTTGCGCCACAAATTTCAGAACATTGACCAAAAAAAATTCCTGGACGATTAATAAAAAAGTTTGTTTGATTTAATCGTCCAGGATTTGCATCAACTTTAACTCCTAAAGATGGAATAGTTCAAGAATGAATAACATCTGTTGCTGTAACTATAATTCGAATTTGATTGTTTATAGGTAAAATAATTCGATTATCAACATCTAATAAACGAAATCTATTATTTAATTCATTAGTTGAAATTATATATGAATCAAATTCAATATCATTAAAATCTGAATATTCATAACTTCAATATCATTGATGACCAATTGATTTTAAAGTAATAAGTGGATTATTTAACTCATCTAATAAATAAAGTAATCGTAATGAAGGCAATGCAATAAAAATTAAAGTAATAGCAGGTAAAATTGTTCAAATTAATTCAATTATTTGACCTTCTAATAAAAATCGATTAATATATTTATTAAAAAATAAACTTATTATTAAATAACCAACTAAAATAGTAATTATAATAAGAATAATTAATGTGTGATCGTGAAAAAAAATAATTTGTTCTATTAATGGGGATGCTCCATTTTGTAAATTGAAATTAGATCATGTTGCCATTTCTAAAAAAAGGATATACCTTTATAAATGGGGTTTAAATCCATTACATATAGTCTGCCATATTAGAAAATTCTTAAAATTGGAAGTTCATTATATGAATGTTCTGCTGGAGGTAAATTTTGATATCATTCAATAGAAGATGATAAATTTAATGAAAATAAAATTATTCGTTGGTTAATTATAGATTCTCAAATAATAATTAAAATTAATATTACTGCTAATAAAGAAATATAAGATCCTAATGAAGAAATAATATTTCATGAAATATATGCATCTGGATAATCAGAATATCGACGAGGTATACCTGCTAAACCTAAAAAATGTTGAGGAAAGAAAGTTAAATTTACTCCAATAAATATAGTAAAAAATTGAATTTTTCTAAAAAATGGATTAAGAGTTAATCCTGTAAATAAAGGGTATCAATGAATGAATCCACCTATAATAGCAAATACTGCTCCTATAGAGAGTACATAATGAAAATGTGCTACTACATAATAAGTATCATGTAAAGCAACATCAATAGAAGAGTTAGCTAAAATTACTCCTGTTAATCCTCCTACAGTAAATAAAAAAACAAATCCTAAACTTCATAAAATTGAAGTATTATAATTAATTTGAGTTCCATGAAAAGTTGCTAATCAACTAAAAATTTTAATTCCAGTTGGAACAGCAATGATTATAGTTGCTGATGTAAAATATGCTCGAGTATCAATGTCTATTCCTACAGTAAATATATGATGAGCTCATACAACAAATCCTAGTAAACCAATTGCTATTATTGCATAAATTATTCCTAATGAACCAAAAGTTTCTTTTTTTCCTCTTTCTTGAGAAATAATATGAGAAATTATTCCAAATCCAGGTAAAATTAAAATATAAACTTCTGGATGACCAAAAAATCAGAATAAATGTTGATAAAGAATTGGATCTCCTCCACCAGCTGGATCAAAAAAGGATGTATTTAAATTACGATCAGTTAATAATATGGTAATAGCTCCTGCTAAAACTGGGAGAGATAATAATAATAATAAAGCAGTAATTCCTACTGCTCAAACGAATAAAGGTATTTGATCAAAATTTAATCCATTAATTCGTATATTAATAATTGTTGTAATAAAATTAATTGCTCCTAAAATTGAAGAAATTCCAGCTAAATGTAATGAAAAAATAGCAAGATCAACTGATCTTCCTCCATGAGCAATATTAGATGAAAGTGGGGGGTAAACTGTTCATCCTGTTCCTGCTCCATTTTCAACAATTCTACTAGAAATTAATAAAGTTAAAGAAGGAGGTAATAATCAAAATCTTATATTATTTATTCGAGGGAAAGCTATATCTGGGGCTCCTAATATTAAAGGTACTAATCAATTTCCAAATCCTCCAATTATAATTGGTATAACTATAAAAAAAATTATAATAAATGCATGAGCTGTGACAATGGTATTATAAATTTGATCATCTCCAATTAATGATCCAGGAGTTCCTAATTCAGCTCGAATTAATAAACTTAAAGAAGTTCCTACTATACCTGCTCAAATTCCAAAAATAAAATATAAAGTACCAATGTCTTTATGATTTGTTGAATAAATTCATTTTCGCATAAATAAAATGGCTGAGGTTTAATAAGCGATAAATTGTAAATTTATTAACAAGAAATAATTCTTTTTTATTATAGTCTTATATTCAAATAATGATATAAAATTGCAAATTTTAAGGTATAATAAATTATTAAGGCTTAAAGATTTATTTCTTTATATATAATTTTGAAGATTATTAGTTTATTTTAACTTAAAACCTTGTATATTATAAAAAAAAGAAAGTTCTTAAGATTATACCTAATATTGAAGTTAATGAAAAAAAATTAATAAAATATATTATTTTATTATAAATATTAATTTTTATTCATTTTAATTTTAAATAATTAAATATGAAAGAAGAATATAAAATTCGGATATAAAAAAATAATATAATTAGTCTTATTATAATTAAAATAAAAGTTAATATAAAAAAATTATTTATTAATAAAAAATTAATAATAATTCATTTTGGGAAAAATCCAATAAAAGGAGGTAATCCCCCTAAAGATAAAAAATTAATTAATAATGATAATTTAATTATATAATTAATGTTAAAAAAAAATAATTGATTAATAAAAAATATATTTAATAAATTAAATAAAAAACATATAATTCTAATTATAAATGTATATATACAAAAGTAAAAAATTCATAAATTTTCTCTAATTATAATTGCAGATAATATTCAACCTAAGTTATTAATAGAAGAAAAAGCTATTAATTTTCGTAAAGAAGTTTGATTTAATCCTCCAATAGCACCAATAATTGAGTTTATAATAATAATAATTAATAAAAAATTTTTATTAAAATAATATGACAATAAAATAATGGGGGAAATTTTCTGTCAAGTTATTAAAATAAAGTTATTAAATCAAGATAATCCTTCAATAATATTGGGAAATCAAAAATGGAAAGGTGTTGATCCTATTTTTATTAATAAAGAAGAATTAATTATGATTGAAAAAAAATTATTATTTTCAAAATTTTTTATTAAAATTATTTTTAAAATAATATAAAATAATAAATTAATAGATGCAATAGATTGAACTAAAAAATATTTAAGTGAAGCTTCTGAAGATAAAATATTATTAGATTTTGTAATTAAGGGAATGAATCTTAATAAATTAATTTCTAAACCAATTCAGCAACCAAATCAAGAATTAGAAGAGATTGAAATTATTGTTCTAAAAAAAAGAATAAAAAAAAAAAATATTTTATTAGAGTTTGCAAAATAAATTTAAAATAAGAAATAATTCTTTATAAATATTAATATTTAATTTATATTTTAGTGTAGGATGCACAATAATTTTTGAAATTATTAGGTATAGTTTAATTCTATAAAATATAATAAAGGTAAAAATTTTTTACTTAATTTATTCTATCAGAATAATCCTTTAATCAGGCACTTTATTTTTAAAAAAAAGGTATTTCCTTTATATTTGAGGTATGAACCCAAAAGCTTATTTTAGCTTATTTTTAA